ATTAATTATTTAAATTAATAAACTAATATAATGATCTTATAAAAGTTTATAATTTATAAATATATTACTATAAAACATTTATAAATAAATAAATTTTTTTAAAATTTATTTGATTTAAACTTTAATAAAAATATTCAAAATTTAAATGCCCAAGCAATTATAATATGACTAGAAAATCCCCCCGTTTGGAATCAATAAGAATATATCATATTTTTGAACTAATAACAAATATCAAAATTTAATATTGAACTAAGAATAGATTTAAAATCACTATATAAATAATCAAACTTATCTTTATTTATTATTTTAATAAATATTTTATATATAAAAAAAAAAAAAAAAAATTAATTTATTTATAAATTAAATTATTTCTAATTTTTATTTATTTATAAATTTAAATTATATATATATTTTTTTTTTGCTTAAAAAAATTTAATATTTAAATAATTAATTTTATTTTAAAATTTTAATAATTAATTTTTATTTTAAATTAAATAAATTTATAATAAATAATATTTATAATTATTAATTAAAATTGTGCCAGCAATTGCGGTTATACAATTAATAAAAAATAAATATTTTTAAATTTAATTTAAAAATATTTAAAAATTATAAATTTAAAAAATTAAATTTAATTAGTAAAATAATAAAATTTTTAATAAAAATTAATTTATATTAGAAATATAATTTTAAAATTAAAAAATTTTTTTAAAAACTAGGATTAGATACCCTATTATATAAATTAATAATAATTTAAATTTAATTAGTAAAATTATTGAAAATTAAAGAATTTGACGGTATTTAAATCATTTTAGAGGAATTTGTATAGTAATTGATAATCCACAATTTATTAAACTTATTATTTAAAATTTTGTATATCGTTGTTATAAAAATATTTTTTATAAATTTATTAATATTTAAAATTTTAAATTAAAATTTATATCAAATCATGATACAATTAATATAAATAAGAAAAATATGAATTACAATAATACTAAAAATTATAATTTTTTTTATGAAAAAATTAAATTTAAATTGGATTTAATTGTAATTTAAAATATTTATTTTAAATGATTAAAGTTTTTAAATATGTACATATTGCCCGTCACTCTTATTAAATTATTAAAATTAATTAAGATAAGTCGTAACAAAGTAGAAATATTGGAAAATGTTTCTAGAATTATTCAAATTAAAACTAAAATTTAGTATTTTATTTACAATAAAATTTTAATTGTGAAAATCAATTTAATTTGATTAATAATTTAAATAATTAAAATATATTTTTTTTTATTTTTTAAAATAATTAGTAAAATATTATTAAATTTAAAATTAAAAAATTTTAGTATAAAATTAGAAAAAAAAAGATATTTATAGTAAATTAGTAATGTGAATGAAATTTGAAAAAAATTAAAAATGAAATAATTAAAAGATAAATTAAATTTTTTTATCTTGTGTATAAGAGTTTAAAAATTATATAATATTATAAAATATTTTTTTCGAAAAAAATTAAGAGATAAAATTTTTAAATTTTAATTGTAAAAAAACTTTTAAGTAAAAAATTTTTGTAATGAAAAGTTATTCGATTTTTTTTATTTCTAATTTTTAAAGAAAAAAATTTAATTTTAATTTTAATTTTGATTAATATTTAAATTTAATAAAAAATTAATTATTTATATTTATAGGGATAAGCTTATATTTAAAATTTTATATTATAAATTTAATTATAATAAAATTTTAAAATTAATATTTTTAATTAAAGTTTAAAGTTTTTAATAAATTATTTATTGAAATTTTTATTTATTTTAGGTTTAAAAATTAAAAATTTATTTAAAATTATTTATAAATTTAAATTAATTAAATTTAATGTTAAAATTAGTATAAAATTTATATTTAAAATGGATGAAAATTAAATTAATTTAAAGAATTAGGCAAAAAAAAATTATTTATAATAGTTTATTTCACCTGTTTAACAAAAACATGTCTTTTTGTGATAAATAATAAGTCTAATCTGCCCACTGATAAATTGATAAAATTAAAGGGCTGCAGAAATTTAACTGTACAAAGGTAGCATAATAAATTGTTTTTTGATTAAAAACTAGAATGAATGATTTAATGAAAATAAAGCTTTTTTAAATTAAATAAATAGAATTTGATTTTTTTGTTAAAAATCAAAAATTTTTATTTTAGACGAGAAGACCCTTTAGATTTTAATTAAAGGTTTTTTAAATAGTTAGTTTTAAGTTTAATTTATAAAGATTTAATTTAATTGGGGTGATTGTTAAATTTAATTAACTTTAATTTATAAATAAAAGATTTTAATTGAAGAAATTTTAAAAATAAAATGATTTAATTTGTTGGATTAAAAGAATAAATTACCTAAGGGATAACAGCGTAATTTTAATTTTTAGATCTTATAAAAATTAAAGATTGCGACCTCGATGTTGGATTAAGATTAATTAGAAATGAAGTTGTTTTTACTTTTAGTCTGTTCGACTATTAAAATCTTACATGATCTGAGTTCAAACCGGTGTGAGCCAGGTTGGTTTCTATCTAAATTAATAATTTAAATTTTTAGTACGAAAGGATTGATTTTTAAAAATAATTAATTTTACTTTAAGTTTATTGAATAAAAATAAAATAATTTTTAGATGAAATTATTTTGGCAGAATTTAATGTGGTGAATTTAGGATTCATAAATATATAATTTTATTTATATAAATAATAATTCAATTGATAGAAGTTTTAATTTTATTATTAAATATATTAATTTTAATAATTGGAGTTTTGGTTGCTGTAGCTTTTTTTACATTATTAGAACGAAAATTTTTAGGGTTTATTCAATTTCGAAAAGGGCCTAATAAATTAGGATTAATTGGTATTGTTCAACCATTTAGAGATGCAATTAAATTATTTGTGAAGGAATTTTATTTTCCTTTTAAGTCTAATTTGATTTTATATTTAGTTTCTCCTGTATTTAGGTTGTTTTTATCTTTATTGATTTGATTAGTATTTCCTTATTTAGAGGGATTGAATTTTTTAAATATGGGATTTTTATTTTTTTTATGTTTAATAAGATTTGGTGTTTATTTAGTAATAATGTCTGGGTGGTCTTCAAATTCTAATTTTTCTTTTTTGGGGGGGGTTCGGGCTATTGTACAAACTATTTCTTATGAAGTTAGGTTAATTTTTTTGTTTTTGAGAATTATTATTTTAGTAATAGATTTTAATTTAATTTATATTTTTATTTATCAACAATATGTTAGATTTTTTTTTTTTATAATTCCTATTGGGTTAATAATTTTTGTTTCTTTGTTAGCAGAATGTAATCGTACACCTTTTGATTTTTCAGAGGGAGAAAGAGAATTAGTCTCAGGATTTAATGTTGAGTATGGGGGAAGAATGTTTGCTTTGTTATTTTTATCTGAATATGCAAGAATTTTATTTATAAGATTAATTTATGTGATTTTTTTTTTTGGAGGGGGAGGATATTTTGGTTTTTTTTTATTTATAAAAATTACAATAATTGCTAGATTATTTATTTGGGTACGGGGGACTTTACCTCGTTATCGTTATGATAAGTTAATAGGATTGACTTGAAAAATTTTTTTACCTGTTTCTCTGGGGAGGTTTATATTATTAGTTAATGTTTTGAATTTATAATGAAAACTTATTAGTTAAATTAATAGAATATTTATTCTTTCTTAAGTTTTCAAAACAAATGCTGTTGTTCAAGCTCATTAATTAATTAATTAAATTATTTCAATTTTTATTTAAGAGGGGGGTAATTAAAAAAAAAGAAAAATAAAATACAGTTATTATTTGTCCAATGTTTACAAATGGATAATCAATTGATTTCGAACCGATTCATGTTAGGATAAGAAAAATAGAAAAGAATATTCAAAATCAAATTTTATTTAAATAGAAAAATGAATTTCTTTGAATTAATTTTTTTTTTAGAAAAGGTATAATAAAAAGAATTAAGATTGATATTAATAGAGCAATTACTCCTCCTAATTTTCTAGGAATTGATCGTAAAATAGTGTAAGCAAATAAAAAATATCATTCAGGTTGAATATGGGGGGGAGTGGACAAAGGATTGGCCAATTGGAAATTATCTGGGTCTATTAATATAAAAGGATTATTTAGGGTTGTGTATAAAAAAAATATAAAAAATATTATTATTCCTAAAAGATCTTTTAGAGTGAAGTATGGATTGAAAGGGATTTTATCTAAAGATTTTTTTAAATTTAATGGGTTATTTGAACCTGTTTGATGAAGATAAAAAATATGAATTATAACTAATATAATTAGTATTAAGGGGAGAATAAAATGTAAAGAAAAAAATCGGTTTAAAGTTACATTATTAATTGCAAACCCGCCTCAGATTCATTGAACTAAGTCGGATCCCACATAAGGAATAGCTGATATTAAATTAGTAATAACTGTGGCTCCTCAAAAGGATATTTGTCCTCAGGGAAGTACGTAACCTAGAAAGGCTGAACCCATACATAAGAGAAAGATTATAATACCAATTCTTCATGTGTGAATGAAATAGAATGATTCATAATAAATATTTCGTCCAATATGTATGTATAAACAAATAAAGAATATAGAGGCCCCATTGGAGTGGATTAAACGGTATAATCAACCATTTTGAACATTTCGATTGATATGAATAACTCTTTCAAATGCTAAATCAATATTTGCACAATAGTGTATTGATAAGAAAAATCCTGTAAAAATTTGAATGATTAAGCAAAGACCTAAGAGTGATCCAAAGTTTCATCAAAATGAAATATTTGAAGGTGTGGGGAGAGTTATTAAAGATGAAGAAAAGATTTTTAATAGAACATTTTTTTTAAAAATTTTCATTAAATTTATTTAATTGCTCGTAATGGACCATATATTATATTAGTATATATAGCTACTATTAATAAAGAAATTAATAAGTATATAATTAAAACAATAGTAATTATTCTAGTAAAATTGTTATAGATTTTGGAAATGTTTATGATAATTTCTTTGTTAATGAAAAAATTTAAATTTAATTTGGATGTTAAAGAATTTAGTCAAAAGAAATTTTTATAAAAATATATTATAAATAGGTAAATATATACAGTAAAAAAGAAAATTATTAGATTAATGTTAAATTTAAAGATTTCATTTGATGCGATTGAACATATATAAATAAATAAAATTAAAATTCCTCCTAATATAATTAAATATAAAATATAGGATATTCAATAAATATTTGAGTTGATATTTAAAATTATTCTAAAAATAAGGGTTTGTAATAAAATTAATATTCCTAAATTTAGAGGGGTTTTGATAGTTATTAAAATTAAAGAAATTAAAAAGGTTAGGTTTACTAGGAGGAATTTAAAGATTTCAATTAATAGTTTTAAAAGAAAATAATAATTTTGGAAATTATAGATGTAATTTATTTATTTAATTGAAGTTTTTAAAGTTGAACTTATTTTTGAATTACAAAATCAATATTTTAATTAAATTATAAAAACTAATGATTTTATATTTATATGTATTTGTTTTAATTTTTTTGAGAAGAAATATTATATTTATTTTAAATCGTAAACATTTATTAAATATGTTATTAAGATTAGAGATGTTAATAATAGTTTTATTAATTATATTTAGATTAGTTTTTTTAAATTTAATTAATGAGGAGTATTTTTTATTACTATTTATGGTTTTCATAGTTTCTGAGGGAACTTTGGGTTTATCTATTTTAGTTTCTTTAATTCGTTTAGTTGGAAGGGATTATTTTCAAATCTATAATTTAATAGGATGTTAAAATTTTTGGGATTTTTTTTTTTTATATATTTTTATAATTATTGGTTATTAATTTATTTATTGGTTATTTTAATTTTTATATTTGGAGTTATTAATATTAATATTTTTATATTTAGAAATTTGATAGAAATATTAGGATTAGATATTTTAAGATTTAATATAATTTTTTTAAGTTTATGGATTTGTTTATTAATGTTAATAGTTTCTTGTAATATTTATTTTATAAATATACATTATAAGTTTTTTATTTTAAATATGTTTGTATTAATATTATTTTTAATTTTAACTTTTTCAAGAGTAGATTTATTTTTTTTTTTTCTTAGGTTTGAAATTAGTCTTTTACCGGTGTTATTTATTATTATTGGATGAGGATATCAACCAGAGCGCATACAGGCAGGGGTTTATTTAATATTTTATACTATGTTTGGGTCTTTGCCTTTATTAATGAGAATTTTTTATGTGTATAATAATATATATTCAATAGATTTTTTTTTTTTTTTTAATTTTAATAATATAATTTTATATTTTTGTTTAATTTTTGCTTTTTTAATTAAAATACCAATATTTTTAGTACATTTATGACTTCCAAAGGCTCATGTTGAAGGGTCTGTTGCTAGATCTATAATTTTAGCTGGGGTTATATTAAAATTAGGAGGGTATGGAATATTACGAGTATTTAAATTAGTAGAATTAATTTCATTAAAATTAAATATTATTTGGTTTGTTGTCTCTTTAATAGGGGGGGTTTTAATTAGGTTGATATGTTTACATTTAATAGATTTAAAGTTACTAATTGCTTATTCTTCTGTGGTTCATATAAGTTTAGTAATTGGGGGGATTATGACATTAAATTATTGGGGATTTATGGGAGGATTAGTTTTAATGATTGGTCATGGGTTGTGTTCTTCTGGATTGTTTGTGTTAATTGGTTTTATATATGATCGGTTAGGCAGGCGAAGAATAATAGTAAATAAAGGACTTATTAATTTAATTCCTAGTTTGACTTTTTGATGATTTTTATTTTTAAGATCTAATATAGCGGCCCCTCCTTCTTTGAATTTATTGGGGGAAATTAGATTGTTTATTAGAATTATTTCATGGTCTAATGTCAATGTTTTAGTGATATTTTTTTTATCTTTTTTTAGAGCTTGTTATAGAATTTATGTTTTTATTTTTAGTCAGCATGGAATGGTATTAAAAAGAATTTATTTTTTGAAATTGATTAACTTACGAGAATATCTTATTCTTTTCATGCATTGGGTTCCTTTAAATATTTTAATTTTAAAAATTGATTTGATTTTAAATTGGTTTTAGATTAATTTAAATAGTTTAATTAAAATATTGATTTGTGGAGTCAAAGATATTTTTGTAGAAAATTTTAAATTATAAATAAAAAATTAAATTTAAGTATTTTAAGGGTATTATTTTTATTTTTGATTGGAATTGTAAGGTTTATTGTTAGAATTAATTTAATATATTTAGAGTTGAGAATTTTTATAGAAATTGAATTAATAAGATTAAACTCTTCAAGAGTTGAAATAGTTTTTATAGTAGATTGAATTTCAATATTTTTTTTTTTTTGTGTTATAATAATTTCTTCAATAGTTATTTTTTATAGAAGTTCATATATAAAAAGTGAGGTTTATATAGATCGGTTTATTTTATTAATTATTTTATTTGTTTTATCTATAGTTTTATTGATTTTTAGGCTAAATTTGATTTCAATTTTATTAGGATGGGATGGATTAGGTTTAGTATCTTTTTGTTTAGTTATTTATTATCAGAATAGTAAATCTTTAAATTCGGGGGTCTTAACAATTTTAAGTAATCGAGTGGGAGATGTATTAATTCTTTTATCAATTAGATATTTTATTAATTTTGGAAGATGAAATTTTTTATTTTATATGAAAATTAGATTTTTAGACGAAAGAATTATAGGGATTATTTTAGTAATGATAGTGTTAGCTTCAATAACTAAAAGAGCTCAAATTCCTTTTTCGGCTTGATTACCAGCCGCTATAGCTGCCCCCACTCCCATTTCGGCATTGGTTCATTCTTCTACCTTAGTTACAGCAGGGGTTTATTTATTAGTACGGATAGTTGAATTTGAGAGGTTAAATTTAATTTTAAATTTTTTATTAATTATTTCAAGATTAACTATATTAATAGCTGGAATTAGAGCTAATTTTGAATTTGATCTTAAAAAAATCATTGCTCTTTCAACTCTTAGTCAATTAGGTTTAATAATGGCTATTTTATGTTTGGGATTTAAAAATTTAGCTTTTTTACATTTATGTTCTCATGCTATATTTAAATCTTTATTATTTATATGTGCGGGTATAATTATTCATAATATAAAAAATTGACAAGACATTCGATTAATGGGAGGAGTGGGTTATTTTATGCCAATAGTTTTTATTAACTTGAATATTGCAAATTTAGCTTTGTGTGGAATACCCTTTTTAGCTGGGTTTTATTCTAAGGATTTAATTTTAGAAATAGTATTATTTTCTAATTTTAATTTTCTAATTTTTTTTTTTTTTTTTTTTTCTGTAGGGTTAACAGTTAGATATTCAGTTCGATTAATTTATTTAAATTTTTTAAAAGAATGAAATTTAAGTTCTTATTATGGGTTGGAAGATAATGATTGAGTAATAGTAGGGAGAATATTTTTTTTGTTAATAATGTCTATTATAGGAGGAAGAGTAATAATATGATTAATTTTACCTAAATTATATTTTATTTATATAAAGATCTATTTAAAATTAATAGTTATATTTGTAATAAGTATAGGATTAATCATAGGAATTTTTATGGCTAAATTTAATTTAATTTTTTGTAATAATTGAAAATTAAAATTTTTATTTTTTTTTAGTTTAATATGATTTATTCCTAATATTACTTTATTTAGTTTAAATAATTTATTATTGAAGTTAAGTTTAAAACTTGATAAAATTTTAGATTTAGGTTGATTAGAAGAGTTTGGGGGGAATAAGTTATATAAATATATAGTTGATTTAGGTGTTAGAAATTATTATTTTTATTTAAATCATTTAAAGATTTTTATTTATTTATTTGGTTTTTTTTTTTTTTTTTTTATTATAATTTAGGAATTATTTAAATAACTTAAAATTTAGAGTGTTATATTGAAGATATAAAAGTGATAGTTAATCTTTAAATAATTTATAAATTTTATTAAATATTTTTTCATTGAAAATGAAATGTTTTTAGTTAAACTATTATAAATTATGAAATAAAAATGAAATTAATCACTTAAAGTTTAAATTAGAAGTTTAAATTAGATATATTTCTTTAATTGGAAATATTATTTCTTTGGAATCATTAACAATGATTTACCTCATTAAATTGGTTTCAATTAAAAATAAGGAGTGGATACTCTAGGTTTAAGTCGAAATTAAATTTAATTAATTATTATTTCTTATTTATTTGGATAGTTTGTATATTTATTTTTGAATAAAGATTAATTGAAGGTTCAATAATTATTAAATGCAAATTAATTGTTTTTAATTAAACTATAATCCTAAAATTTTCAATCTAGATAATTTTTAAATCATTCATAAAAAATTCCTAAAATTAAAATAATAATAAAAAAAATTGTAGTCAAGTATCAATATAATTTTCTATTAATTTCATAAATTAAAATTAAAGGTAAAATAATGGAAATTTCTACATCAAAAATAAGAAAGATGATAGTAACTATGAAAAATTGAATTGAAAAGGGCATACGAGGTTGTGATTTAGGATCGAAGCCACATTCGAAGGGGGAGAATTTTTCTCGATTGAAGTTTTTTTTTTTTGAAATTAAAATAGATAAGATAGCTATAATTCTGGGGATTATTAGAGAAATTAAGTTAATTAGTATAATAGAAAAGATTATTTATATTACTGGTAAATAAACAATTTGATTGGAAGTCAAATATACTGAATTATATTATATAAATGTAATTTTATTTTCTTCATCAATATATAAAAGTGAATAAAATAATTCATACTACATCAACAAAGTGTCAATATCAAGCAGCGGCTTCGAAACCAAAATGATGATTTATAGAAAATTGATTTTTAATTATTCGAAATAAAGTAGTAATTAAAAAAATAGTTCCAATAATTACGTGTAGACCATGAAATCCTGTAGCGACAAAAAAAATTGATCCAAATACTCTATCAGCGATTGAAAATGGGGCTTTAAAATATTCATAAATTTGAATTGAAGTAAAATAGAATCTTAATAGAATTGTAATAATTAATCTTTGAGTTCTTTGATTTAATTTATTTTCAAGAAGACAATGATGAGATCATGTAATAGAAATTCCAGATGTTAATAGGATTAAAGTGTTTAAAAGAGGGATATGGAAAGGATTAAATACATTAATATTTATAGGAGGTCATATGGATCCTAGTTCAATATTAGGGGATAATCTTCTGTGGAAAAAAGTTCAAAAAAAAGAAATGAAGAAAAAGATTTCGGAGATAATAAATAAAATTATTCCTCAACGTATATTTAAATTTACTTTTAAAGTGTGAATACCTTGGAAAGTACTTTCTCGAATAACGTCGCGTCATCATTGAATTATTGAAAGTACAATGATTATTAAACCAATTAGGATAAATCAGTTTAATTGGAATTCTTTAAATCATTTAGTTATTCTGAGTATGAAAATTATTGTTCCAAGAGCTCTAGTTAGTGGTCAGGGTCTAAAATTTACTAGATGGAAAGGATGATTATGATGGGGTTTCATTATATTTTAATGAATTTCTGAGGTATAGAGTGATCTGAGAATGGTAAATACATATGTTTGAATGATTCTAACAGAGATTTCTAAGATTAATAGTATAATTTCTGCAGCTACAAGAAAGAAAGAAAAAAAGAAAGGAATTATAGGTCCATTTTGACTAAGTAGGGTAATCAGTAAATGACCGGCAATTATATTGGCTGTAAGGCGAATGGCTAATGTTCCGGGTCGAATTATGTTTCTAGTAGTTTCGATAAGAACTATAAAAGGCATAAGGAGTGGGGGAGTTCCTGTGGGGATTAAATGTCTAAATATATTTTGAGTTTTATTAATTCATCCAAAAAATATTAGTGAAAATCAGATAGGTAATGAGAATGATAAATTAAAAATTAAATGACTTGTAGAAGTAAAAATATAAGGGAATAGTCCTAAAAAATTATTGAATAGAATTATTATAAATAATGATATAAATAAAATTTTATTTCCTTTAAAGTTATTAGATTTTATTAAGTTGTTAATTTCATTATTAAGAAAATTAAATAATAGAATGAATATTATATTGTATCGAGAGGGATTTAATCAATAATTTATTGGAAGAAATAAAAAGATTAACAGAGATCTTAATCAATTTAATTGTAAATTTATTAAGGAAGAATAAGGATCAAAAATAGAGAATAAATTATTTATCATATTCAATTTAAGGTTGAAGAGTTAATTAAAGAGGGGGTTAAAGATGATTGAAGTGGGGGAAGATTAAAATAAATATTTGTGAAAATGATGTAATAAATAAAAGAAAAGAATAATATTAATAAAATTCAATTTAAAGGTATTATTTGAGGAATTAAAGATTATTTGTAGAAAATAACTTAAGTTTGACAAATTTATATTATAATTTTAACTAAATCTTTAGGGTTTCATTAGAAATAGACGCTAATTATTATGATATGGTTTAAGAGACCTATACTTGCTTTAAGTTATCTAATGTTATTAATTAAAAGATTTAATTCATTTAAAGAAGTAATTTAAATTAATTCTTTCGATACAAATAGGTATGAATCTATGATTTGCTCCACAAATTTCTGAGCATTGTCCATAAAATAGACCAGGTCGGTTAATTAGGAAGGAAATTTGATTTAAGCGTCCTGGTATGGCGTCTGTTTTCATTCCGATTGCAGGAATGGTTCAAGCATGAATTGTATCTGAAGAAGAAACTAAAGATCGAATTTGGAGATTGAATGGAAGGATAATGCGATTATCTACATCTAATAAACGAAAAGAGTTTTTTGAAGAGAAAGGAGATATGTATGAGTCAAATTTAATATTTTTAAAATCAGAGTATTCATAAGATCAGTATCATTGATGTCCAATGATTTTTAAAGATAAATTAGGTTTGTTAATTTCATCTATAAGGTATAATAAGTGGAGTGAGGGGAATGCAATTATTAGTAAAAAAATTCTGGGGATCATGGTTCAAATAAATTCAATATTTTGATGTTCAAGAAGGTTAAAATTATAAAATTTATTATATAAGTTAGATGAAATTATATATAGAATAAAAATAGAAATTAAGATAATAATTATTATTGTTGAGTCATGAAAGTATAATAAATTTTCTATTAGGGGGGATCTACTATTTTGAAGGTTTAAATTTGATCAAGATGCCATTTCTAAAAAAAGATGATTCTTTATTGATGAAGCTTAAATTCATTACATTAATTCTGTCATATTAGAAGAATAATTACTTGATTCTTAGGGAAGGAAGTTCATTGAATGAATGTTCTAGTGGTGGGGTTTTTTGGATTCATTCAATGGATGAAGGAAGATTTATGGAGAAAATAATTAATTTTTTATTAATTATTCTTTCTCAAATTAAAAAAATTAGGATTATAATTCTAATTAGGGAAATAATTGATCCTAGAGATGAAATTACATTTCAGGAAAGGTAGGAATCTGGATAGTCTGAATATCGGCGAGGCATTCCTCTTAGTCCTAAAAAATGTTGGGGGAAGAATGTTATATTAACTCCTAAAAATATAGTAATAAATTGGATTTTTAAGTATATATTATTTAAAGTTAAACCTGTAAAGAGAGGGTATCATTGAATAAATCCGGCTATGATAGCAAATACAGCCCCTATTGACAAAACATAGTGAAAGTGAGCGACTACATAGTAGGTATCATGAAGAACAATATCAATAGAAGAATTTGATAAAATAATTCCTGTTAGTCCACCGATGGTGAATAAAAAAATAAATCCCAGTGTTCAAATTAATGCGGGATTTATTTTTAGTAAAGAACCGTTGAGATTAGCTAATCAACTAAAAATTTTAATTCCGGTAGGGATGGCGATAATTATAGTAATAGAAGTATAATAAGCTCGAGTATCTACATCTATTCCTACTGTAAATATATGATGTCCTCATACTACAAATCCCAATAATCCAATTGAAATTATTGCATAGATTATTCTTAATCTACCAAATGACTCTTTTTTTCTTCTTTCTTGAACAGTAATATGGGAGATAATTCCAAATCCAGGAAGAATTAAAATATAAACTTCAGGGTGACCAAAAAATCAAAATAAATGTTGATAGAGGATAGGATCCCCCCCTCCGGCAGGGTCGAAAAATGATGTGTTAAGATTGCGGTCTGTTAAGAGTATAGTAATTGCACCAGCTAGTACAGGAAGGGAGAGTAGAAGAAGGATTGCAGTAATAGCGACTGATCAAACGAAAAGAGGTAAAATTTCATAATTAAGTTTATTGATTTTTATATTAAAGGATGTAGTAATGAAATTAATTGCTCCTAAAATAGATGAAATTCCTGCTAAATGAAGCGAAAAAATAGTTAAATCTACGGATCTTCCTAGATGGGAGAGATTGGATGATAGTGGTGGGTAAACTGTTCATCCCGTGCCAGCTCCTGAATTTATTATTCTTCTTAAGATTAGGAGAAGTAGAGAGGGGGGTAAGAATCAGAATCTTAAATTATTTATTCGAGGAAAGGCCATATCTGGAGAACCTAATATTAAAGGGACTAGTCAATTTCCAAATCCCCCAATTATAATAGGCATTACTATAAAAAAAATTATAATAAATGCATGGGATGTGACAATTACATTATAAATTTGATCATTTCCAATTAAAGAGCCGGGAGTTCTTAATTCAATACGAATGAGAAATCTTAAAGAAGAACCTACTAGTCCGGATCAGATTCCAAAGATAAAATAAAGGGTTCCAATATCTTTATGGTTTGTAGAAAATAGTCATTTTTTCATTTGTTAAAATTTTAAGTAAAGTGGCTGAATAAAGTGATAAATTGTAAATTTATTTATAAATAGAAATATTTTTTTACTATTATTATAGTTTTATAGTCTAAAAAAGATTTAAAATTGCAAATTTTAAGTTATAGTTATTTATTAAGACTTAAAGAAAATCTTTATATTTAATTTTGAAAATTAAAAGTTTATTTAACTTAAAGTCTTAAATTAAAAAAAAGAAAATATTTAAAAATATTAAACCTGTAGTAGAAATGTAAGATAGAAAAAATAAATTAAAATTAAAATTTATATTTCATTTTATTTGAAGTTTGTTAATATAAATTAAAGGGAAAATTAATTGAATATAATAAAATAAATTGATTAAAGATATTATAATAATAAATAGGATAATATATCTTTTCCTTTGGATAAAATAAATAGAAATTAGTCATTCAGGGATGAATCCAAGAAAGGGGGGGAGGCCCCCCAATGATATTAAATTAATTAAAATAATAAGAATAAAAAATTTATTGTTTTTAATATTATGGAGTTGATTGATATATGTTAAATTAATGAATTTGAAAAATGTAAATAAATTTATTGAAATTAAAGTATAGATAAATATAAATAAAAGAAATATGTTTTCTCTAATAATAATTGCTCTGAATATTCATCTAAAGTTAAAAATTGAAGAGTAAGATAAGATTTTTCGAATTCTGAGTTGAGTAAGTCCTCCAATTGATCCAAATAAACAGTTAAAAAAAATGATTATATAAAGAAATTCTATATTTAAGTAAAAAGAAATTAAAATGATAGCGGGAATTTTTTGAATAGAAAAAAAAATAAACATTCTTATTCAATTAAATCTTTCAATTAAATTAATTATTCAGAAATGGAATGGGGCTCTTCCTAGTTTAAATAATAGGCAAATAATAATATTTAAAAATAAAAAAGGTAAGTAAAGGTTTTTATCTATTATTTTTCAATTGATTAGGGAAATAATGAATAATAGATTTACAGAGGAAATAGATTGAATAAGAAAATATTTGATTGAAGTCTCGGATCTAAGAAAATTTATTTTTTTAAAAATAAATGGTAAAAAGGAGAATGTATTAAGTTCTAATCCCATTCAACATCTAATTCATGAATTAGAGGAAATAGTAATTATAATACTAAGTATTATTATAGTTAAAAATATTAATTTAGAGTTATTAATAAAAAAAAAAGAGGGAATCTTTATATGTGAAGTATGAGTTCATTAGCTTAAATTTAGCTTATTTTTTTTTATAAAGATAATTTTAAATTATTTAATTTATTCTATCAGAATAATCCTTTAATCAGGCACTTTATATAGATAAATGAAAATAATTTTTATTTATATTTATATATTTTTTAATAGTTAATTAAAGCTTAAAGATTCAAAATCTTTGGTGCATAAACACTAAAATATA